TTATTCACAATCATTTGTTTTTTTTTTTTCGAGTAAGATTTTATACCATTCTTGCATATTTCGATTTATTTCTTTTTTCCCTAAACTAACTACCTTAGAAAAAATACACAGATAATGAAATGAATAGGAAAACTAAAAAACGATTTGTTTTAACAATAGATGTCTTTCACATCCAATTTGAGCAATGAATAACCTTTTCTTTTTTGAATGGCAGTTCCAAAAAAACGTACTTCTATATTAAAAAAACGTATTCGTAAGAATATTTGGAAAAAAAGGGGGGGTCAGGCAGCGTTGAAGGCTTTTTCGTTAGCGAAATCCCTTTCTACTGGGAATTCAAAAAGTTTTTTTTGTAAAACAAATAAATAAGAAAACGTTGGAATAATCTGACTAAGCCTGACTCAACAATGAGTTAATTGTGTTTCGAATTTATACTCTATACTATAGAAAAGTATAAAAAAGTAAGTAACCATTCCCCCTTTGTATTTGTAATGTTTTGAACAATTGATTTGTCTACTGAATTTGAAATATGAAAAAAAGTACTTTTTTTTTGTATTTCAAAACGGAATTAAGACAAACTCGAAAGTTTCATCTTTCTTTTTATTTGAATATTTTTTCTTATTCCCAGGATGGGGATTCTTATTTTCCCCATCACCCAACATACGCACTAAACAAGAAGAATTTTTTTTATTGTTTCTAATATGTCCAGCCCAATACCTAAGTGATTTGATCAATCTTAGCACAAATGAATACTGAAAAAAGCCTAACAATTACGACAACCCAAACACAAAAGTTAGGAAAAATGAAAAAAAGCGAAAGAACCCTTTTGAGCTGTTCCCTAGATTGAAGTTTGAACTGGTTAGTTACAGTCGTTACAACAATTCTAGTTTATTAAACCAGAAACTATGAAAGTTAAGTTAGCTAAACCTGAAACCTTAAATAATTAAATAAGACGACAAAGGGTGGAATCGTTAAATCGCCATTTCAATCTCGACGATTGACTAATAATAGGTTATTATGATTTCGAGCAAGCCGCTATGGTGAAATCGGTAGACACGCTGCTCTTAGGAAGCAGTGCTAGAGCATCTCGGTTCGAGTCCGAGTGGCGGCATAGCATCTCCAAAAAGATATACAAAGGGTGCTCTAAGCAATTAAATTTATGATTTCCATTCTGTATAGTTGAGGTATTCTCGCTTTTAATTTTTTTTTATGATCTTTTCAACTATAGAGCATATATTAACGCATATATCCTTTTCGGTCGTTTCAATTGGAATTCCAATATATTTACTAACCTTATTAATCGATGAAAGAAGAGGACTATATGATTCATCAGAAAAGGGGATGATAGCTACCGCTTTCTGTCTAACAGGATTATTAATCACCCGTTGGATTTACTCGAGGCATTTCCCATTAAGTGATTTATATGAATCATTAATCTTTCTTTCATGGAGTTTCTCCATTATTCATAGGATTTTCGATTTTAAAAACAATAAAAATCATTTAAGCGCTATAACGGCACCAAGTGCTATTTTTACCCAAGGCTTTGCTACTTCGGGTTTTTTAACCAAAATGCATCAATCCGGAATATTAGTACCCGCTCTCCAAGTCCAGTGGTTAATGATGCACGTAAGTATGATGGTATTGGGCTATGCAGCTCTTGTATGTGGATCCTTATTATCCATGGCTCTTCTAGTCATTACATCTCAAAAAGTTATAAGGGTTTTTTTGAAAAGAAAAAATTTTTTAAATGTAAATGAGTCGTTTTGCTTCAGTGAAATCCAATACATCAACGAAAAAAGGAATGTTTTATTAAATACCCTTTCCGATAGAAATTATTACAGGTATCAAGTGATTCAACAGTTGGATCGTTGGAGTTATCGTATTATTAGTTTAGGATTTATCTTTTTAACCATAGGGATTCTTTCGGGAGCAGTATGGGCTAATGAGGCGTGGGGTTCTTATTGGAATTGGGATCCGAAAGAAACTTGGGCATTTATTACTTGGACTATATTCGGGATTTATTTACATATTCGAACAAATACAAATTTTGAAGGTGTAAATTCCGCAATTGTCGCTTCGACGGGATTTCTTATAATTTGGGTATGCTATTTTGGAGTCAATCTATTAGGAATAGGGTTACATAGTTATGGTTCATTTAATTAATATCCACTTGAAGTGAGGCGAGGAAGGGGCTTGATGAAGACAAACATAGGACAGCGCATAGATCGAAACGAAACTTAGTGTTAGTATAAGACGCCGAGAACCTTTTGAATCGCCGCACTGCTTGATTCAAAAGGTTCTTCCAAACGCCTTTGGCGTTTGGTCACAAGTCAAATTCGATTATTTTCCTTTTTTTTTATTTAACTGAAACTGAAGAGAAGAAAAAAAAAACTTCCTTGTTCATTGGCTACCGAACTTTTTTTAATCATGGGATTTCATTTTGATTTTTTTTTTAGTCGTGAAAACTATCTATAAAAAAAATTAGATATAATAGCTTCGGCCTTGTCCACTGATAGTGAGAGAACGAAATCTGGATAAATACCAATACCTATTACGGGTAGAAGAATAGAGATCAAAACAAATAACTCCCGTGGTCCAGAATCAAAAAAAGAAGAGTTTGGTGGGGCATTAAATAACTTGTACCCATAGAACATTTGCCGTAACATAGATAATGAATAAATAGGAGTTAATATCATTCCAATTGTCATTACAAAAGTGATTAGGATTTTTGGCATTAAAAAAAATTTTTGGCTGGTAATTATTCCCAAAAATACTATAAATTCCGCAACAAAACCACTCATGCCGGGCAGTGCAAGGGAAGACATCGATAAGATACTGAATAGTGTGAATATCTTTGGAATTGGGATAGCCAGTCCGCCCATCTCGTCAAGATAAGCAAGACGTATTCTATCATAACTCGTTCCTGCCAAGAAAAAAAGTGCAGCACTAATAAACCCATGAGAAATTATTTGTAAAATGGCTCCGTTGAGGCCTGTATCGGTTATCGAGCCAATTCCTATAATTATGAAACCCATATGAGATACAGAGGAATAGGCTATTCTTTTTTTTAAATTTCGCTGTCCAGGAGATGTTGAAGCTGCATAAATTATTTGCATGGTACCTACTATCATGAACCAGGGGGAAAATATAGAATGGGCGTGCGATAATAGTTCCATATTGATCCGAATCAACCCATACGCTCCCATTTTTAATAAGATTCCAGCTAAAAGCATACAAGTACTGTAATGTGCCTCTCCGTGGGTGTCTGGTAACCACGTATGGAAGGGTATAATCGGTAATTTGACAGCAAAAGCAATAAAAAATCCAATATAGAATATTATTTCCAGTGCCACGGGATACGATTGATTAACTAATGTTTCCAAATTTAATGTTGGTTCATTGGAACCATATAAACCGATACCCAATACTCCTATTAAAAGAAAAACGGAACCTCCTGCAGTGTATAAAATAAATTTTGTGGCTGAATAAAGGCGTTTCTTTCCACCCCACAAGGCCAGAAGTAGATAAACGGGAATTAATTCTAATTCCCACATGATGAAAAAAAGTAAAAGGTCTCGAGAAGAAAATGGTCCTATTTGACCGCTGTACATCGCTAACATCAGGAAATGGAATAGTCGGGAATTCCGAGTAACTGGCCGAGCCGCTAAAGTAGCTAAAGTAGTGATAAATCCCGTCAGTAAAATGGGTCCTATGGAAAGTCCATCTATTCCCAACCGCCAGTCAAAATCAAAAAAGGTGATCCATTTATAATCCTCTTCCAGCTGGATTAATGGATCGTCCAATTGGAAATTATAACAAAATGCATAGGTCATTAGAAGGAGTTCTAAGACACATATATATATTGTATATCCTCTAGGCACCTTATTGCCTCTATGAGGGAGAAAGAAAATTAAAGAACCCGCGGCTATCGGAAAAACTACAATTAGTGTTAACCAAGGAAAAAAATTCGTGGTAAAGACAAGATACACTTGGCCCAGAAAAACCCGTGCTCAAAACTAAAAAATAGAATATATTCTTCTTTTTTCTTTTTTGAGCACGGGTTTTTGTCGGTAATCGGTAAAAAAAAAAACTGTTTTCAAAACGGATTCAAGTGGGTTTTTGGTAACGTATCAATATCAATAAGCTAGACCCATGCTTCTAGTTGTTTCATGCCATAAATAAACCCGAACACTCAAGAAATCCGTTGGACAGGCAGATTCACATCGCTTACAACCAACACAATCCTCTGTTCTTGGAGCAGAAGCAATTTGCTTTGCTTTACATCCGTCCCAAGGTATCATTTCTAATACATCTGTGGGGCAAGCTCGGACACATTGAGTACACCCTATACATGTATCATAAATCTTTACTGAATGTGACATTGGATCTTATCAATTTTTGTTTTGGCCTTTTTAATTTTCGATCTAGTCAATTTTGAAACATCGTATATTTAAATACTAGATGAATCAATGATTTACCAGAATTTTTATAATTAACCCACTTCTGGATCAACTCCTAAGAGGGAACAAAGATACTTTAATTTCTTCCGGTTTCACAAACATGGTCGAGGTTAGCGCATATTATATATCCTAAGCCAAATTGATGAATATTATGATTATGATTTCTGAATACTACTTATTCAACAAAGTCGATTGATTGATACGAGTCGATTTTCTGTTACGATAAATTGACGAAACAATAGCTGATCCGATAGCTGCTTCAGCGGCTGCAATAGCTATAACAAAAATTGAGAAAATATCTCCTTTTAATTGTCGGCTATCAAAAAAATCAGAGAATGTTACGAAATTGATATTAACTGCATTTACTATAAGTTCAAGACACATCAGGGCCCGAACCATATTTCGGCTCGTAATCAGTCCATAGATACCAATAGAAAATAAATAGGCACTCAAAACAAGTACATGCTCGAGCATCATTGACCAACTCCGTACCAATTTCAATTCATTTCAATATGAACAATAATGCAAGTGATTTGATTGCTTCAAATATCCCAAGTACGGAGCAAAAGAATCTATTTGATAATAGATCGAATACAAAAATTTCTATTTTTTTCTATTGATCCACGAATAGTATTTAACTAGACTTTAAAGAATTAAAGGGAAATGAATGTGATAACACATAAAAAAGTCAAATTGGAATTGTGATTGCTGTTTCGAGTTCTAAAGATTTGTTACTGACGAGCCACGGCAATTGCACCTATCAAAGCGACTAAAAGAATTATTGAAACGAGTTCAAATGGAAGAAAAAAGTCTGTTGATAAATGAATTCCAATTTGTTGACTATTACTTATCAAATCTTGTTCGATAATCTGGTTGGGTCGTGTAGTCCAAATAATCCCGTACCACGACGTATCTAGAATAGTAGCGATTAGCGAAAAAAAAATACTTGTACAAACCAGGGAAGTAAGTCCGTCACCAACAGTCCAAAAATTCAAATGAAAATCTTTGGAATAGTCTGAACCATTCATAAACATTACAGCAAATATGATTAAAACATTTACAGCTCCCACGTAAATAAGGAGTTGCGCGGCAGCTACAAAATGGGAATTTGATAGAATATAGAATAAGGATATACAAACAAGAACCAATCCCAAGGAAAAGGCAGAATAAATCGAGTTGGTAAATAATACCACTCCCAGACCTCCTAATATAAGACCTGAGCCCAGAAAAACTAAAAGAAAATCATGTATTGGTCCAGGCAAATCCATTATATTAAACTAAGAGATAAATAAATCGAAATCTTGTTCATGAACTTATTGAACCGACCAGGCATTTTTTTATGAGACATTCCCAATCCAATTGAATTTAATTCAATTGGAATTGAGAATTGGTGCGGATACTGTTATTGGATCAATTTTGTTCTTTTCTTTATTCGAAATGTCAATTTGAAATTGAAGCTATATAATATAGTTCCAAAAAGCTTTGGTCTATATATTATTTCATTTCAATCCAAATTAAGTTGTACTTCTCATTAACCAATCAATAGTTGGGATTTGGAGTTATTGTTCAAGCAAAGAAAAAGCCTTATTCCTTTACACCAAATATACCAATATACTAAATATACCAAAATGGAACCCTAGTAATTCGAAATTAAAGGGTTTAGTCATTTTTTCTTTGAGGCGAATTCAACACTGTTCGAATTGTCAAATCGTCAATTACTGACATTGGTAACCGACCTAATGCAATTTGATTATAATTCAATTCGTGACGGTCGTAAGTAGCAAGTTCATATTCTTCAGTCATTGATAAACAATTTGTTGGACAATACTCAACACAGTTACCACAAAAAATACAAATTCCAAAATCAATACTGTAATTAAGCAATCGTTTCTTTCGAATATTTGTTTCAAATTTCCAATCAACAACAGGCAAATCTATAGGGCATACGCGAACACATACTTCACAAGCAATACATTTATCAAATTCAAAATGTATTCGACCGCGAAAACGCTCCGATGTGATTAATTTTTCATAAGGATATTGGATACTTACAGGTAAACGATTTGCTTGGGATAAAGTAATCATGAAACTTTGACCAATGTACCTTGCAGCTCGTATTGTTTGTTGACCATAATTCATGAAACCAATTACCATAGGGAACATATCGTGAATATCTATGAATAATTTGAGTTTCTTTCTTTCTCTTGTTTGAGACAAGTAGTGAATATTCTATTTCTATTTGTTTTTTTATAGCGAAAGGAGTTGGGAAGAAGTTGTTAATAATAGATTACCCAGAGAAATAGGTAAAAGAAATTTCCAGCCAAGATTTAATAGTTGGTCCATTCTTAGTCTCGGTAAAGTCCATCTTGTTGTAATCGGAAAGAACAAGAACAAATAAGTTTTAGCTAATGTAATAAAGATACCAATTGTCGTTCCAAAGATTCCATCCACTTTTGTTCTTTCAACTAGCTCAGGAACAAATATGTATGGAATGGAAAGATTCCAACCCCCCAAGTAAAGAACTGTTACAAATAATGAGGAAACTAATAGATTTAGATAGGAAGCAACGTAAAATAAACCAAATTTTATTCCTGAATATTCGGTTTGATAACCTGCTACTAGTTCTTCTTCTGCTTCTGGTAAATCAAAAGGTAATCGCTCACATTCCGCTAGGGAAGAAATTAGAAAAATGATAAACCCTATAGGTTGACGCCACAAATTCCACCCCCAAAAACCATATTTTGATTGTGCCCCAACTATATCAACTGTACTTGAACTGTTAGATAATCATAGTCGGTGGTAACATTATGGTTCCCATCGCTATTACAAAACCGTACATGAGATTTTCACCTCATACGGCTCCTCAGGGCCACAAATAAATGTAAGGACGGAAGTTATCTTCATATGGTTATAGGATAGATAAAATCAAAATCTATCAAAATCTAGTGGAGGGTCCCCAATTATACCACAGGAATTCTGTCTGCTCTAAGGATAAAAAAAAGTATTTCGGAATTAATCTCATCCTTTAAGAATTTAAATTTTGCTGTGTTGAGTAATAACTTAATCAACCCTTCAATAAAATACTCCTTGTCGAAATATAAATAGATATTTCAACCCATCCTTTTTTTAGTTTTGATTACGAAAAAGAATTAGACATTTAACTAGTTCATGAATCATGACACGAATTTGATTTCATCAATATAGGAAAGAAAGAATAAAAGGATCCTTTCCTATTGGAATTTTATTTTTTCTATTTTTTTTGTTCCTATTCTTCTTTCTAAGAGAAAAGGGAGGCTTAAAAAAAGGGGAAAGGATTATTTCGTTCCTGATAGTTATTTATTTAACTGGCGGATAGGAGCATACTCTGGATCGGAATTGTGGGGAGTACTGCCTGATCATTTCTACCAACTTAAAGCCCCAATTAGTATTCTTTTTATGTTATGCAGAAGTATCCTTTTAGAGAATTGACATAATCATAATCTACATTACTAACCCGTTGTGTGTTTTTTGGTGTTCCTTCCTATCCACCCATTTTGTGTTTTCAACCTCCGTAATCTATATGTATTGTAATACATACAGACGCTAAAAAAAAAATTCCATACATAAGGTTGGTCTTTTGAGCCCGCTTCAAGCTAGGATGATCAATCAACTAATCTTGGGGTAAGGGGCTTCCTCCACTTTTACTTTTGTTTATTTCCCCTTAATGCTTGTACATAGGAAATGAGACTTAAGCCACTTGTACTGCGAATTAAAAAGTTGTTTTCTTTCACTCATATATAACTATCAAATTTCTTTTATTAACCTAATTTATTAACCTTAAAGAATAAATGAATAAAAAACAGAAGATCTCTATTTTCTATTCAAGTTCTTTTTTTTTTTTTTTCTAAAACGAAAAACAAAACAATAGGAAAACAAAAAGCTTAGGTTTTAGCGAATCGCACGTAGAGATATTGATAAAACACATAAAGTTAATGGTATTTCATAACTAATTGATTGAGCAGCAGCTCGCAGACCGCCTAAAAAGGAATATTTATTATTTGATCCATATCCTGACATAAGAAGTCCAATAGGGGCAACACTTGAAATGGCAATCCATAAAAAAATACCGATATTGAGGTCAGCTAAAACAAGGTTATGACTAAAAGGAATTACTGAAGAACTTAGTAGAATTGCTATGACTGCTATAGATGGTCCAATACTGAATAAACTACTATTTCCTCTAGATGGAAGAAGGTTTTCTTTGAAAAGTAGTTTTGTCCCATCTGCTAAAGCTTGAAGAATTCCCAATGGACTGGCGTATTCAGGCCCAATACGTTGTTGTATTCCTGCAGATATTTCTCTTTCTAACCACACAATTACTAGGACACCTATTGTGATTGCCACTACCGGAGTCGAAATAGGGGCAAGCACCCACACGATTCCATAGACCTCTTGCAGGGATTCCAACCTGGAAAAAGAATTGATATCTTGTACTTCTGTTGTATCAATTATCATTTCAACGATCAACTTCCCCCATAATAATATCTATACTACCCAATATTGTCATAATATCAGCCAATTTCATTCTTTTAACTAACTGAGGAAGAATTTGCAAATTGATAAAACCCGGTGGGCGAATTTTCCATCTCCAAGGAAAACCACTTTGATCCCCTATCAGAAAAATTCCCAATTCCCCTTTTGGGGCTTCTACTCTCACATAAAGTTCTTGTTTCGTCAATTCAAAGGTGGGAGAAGGCTTTTTACTAATGAATCGATCCTCAAAATCATTCCATTCTGGATCGTTTTCTATATCAAAACATCGAATTTCTAAATTTTCATAGGGTCCTCCTGGAACTCCTTCTAAAGCCTGTTGAATAATCTTTATAGATTCCGCCATTTCATTGATTCGGACTAAATAACGAGCTAATGAATCTCCTTCTTTTTGCCACTGGACTTCCCAATCAAATTCGTCATAACACTCATAATGATCAACTTTACGAAGATCCCATTCTATTCCAGACGCTCGTAGCATTGGTCCGGATAAACCCCAATTTATTGCTTCTTCTCCACCAACAATGCCTACTCCTTCAACTCGTTCTAAAAAAATAGGGTTTCGCGTAATAAGTTTTTGATATTCAGCAACCCCCGTTAAAAAATAATCGCAGAAATCCAAACATTTATCTATCCAACCATGAGGTAAATCAGCCGCTATTCCTCCGATACGAAAATAATTATGCATCATCCGCATACCGGTGGCAGCTTCGAACAGATCATATACTAATTCTCTTTCTCTGAAAATATAGAAGAAAGGAGTCTGTGCACCAATATCTGCCATAAAAGGGCCGAGCCATAACAGATGGGAAGCTATACGACTCAACTCCAACATAATTACTCGGATATAGCTGGCTCTTTTGGGTACTTGAATATTTCCCAAGAGTTCGGGTCCATTTACTGTTATTGCTTCGGTGAACATAGTAGCTAAATAATCCCAACGGGTTACATAAGGCAGATATTGTATAATTGTTCGGTTTTCCGCAATTTTTTCCATCCCTCGGTGTAAATAACCCAATATTGGTTCACAGTCAATAACATCTTCGCCATCTAGAGTAACGATAAGACGGAGAACACCGTGCATTGACGGGTGGTGAGGTCCCATATTGACTATCATAAATTCTTTTTCTGTAGCTAGTATACTCATAGGTTTTTACTCGATTCATTCTTACATGAATTGTTGAAAACAACAAAAAGTTCATCAAGATTCAAAATCAAATAATTCAAAAATTTTTTTTTTTTTAATTAACGATTTTTTGACTCCCGAATATTCAACTTACTAATTAATTCTTTATAACGTACTCTATTTTTCTTTGACAAATACACTAGTAGACGTTGGCGTTTTTCCAAAATTTTTCGTAGACCTCTTTGAGATAAAAAGTCTTTTCTGTGTAATTCTAAATGTGAAGTAAGTCTCCGTATCTTATTAGTGAAACCTAATACTTGAAATTCAACCGATCCACAGTTTTCTTCTTTTTTTTCTTGAAACATAACTGAGACGAATGAATTTTTTACCATAACAAGAAACCCTCTCTCCCTCCTTTTTGAAGATGAATTTTACTGATCAGTGATAATAATACTAGTTACTTGAATTTGATATATACAATAATCTTAAGTTCGTTATGAACTTGCTAGAAAATCAATAATCAATTCAATTTTCAATTTGATTGGGATCAAAAAGGATGGTATATTTCTGCAAAACAGAAAAATCGGACCTAAAAAAAAAAATAGCTTCTTGATTCATTTATGGATCTAATTAATATGTACGCCATTAAATTGGTATCTTGTATCAGACTGGAATGGAAGACAAGACATGTATCCATTTTTTTGTTTTCATGTCCCAAATAGGGACGCGGTCGATAGGAAACGATTAACGAATTTTCAATCGTGGATACATATGTACCCTTACCATACTGAAACGACTCCCATTATTGGTATTAAACCAATAGCGATTCATACAAATTAAATCTTCTAATCGAGAATTGGTCCAAATAAAGAACTTTAATTTAATTAGTTGATTTTTCTCGAGAGAAAAATCTTTGTTTTTATCTAAAAAGTAACCCCTGTTTTTTACGTTAGTACAAAATAATAGATTTCTTCCCATACCGTTTTGATTTTTCGAATTGAGATAAATTAGAGTTGTTAATTCTCTACGACGTTTAGGGAATAAAATATTTTCAGGAACAAGCAAATCATAATGATTTTTGTTTCTATTTCCAGTCATTTTTTGATGTTTTTCAATAAATTCATTAAAATTTTTTTTATCAACATAGCCCCTTTCGTGGTATCTTTTAGTAATTTTGCGCTTATTCTTATGAACCAATGAAATACCTACGATTTGATATATAAAAAATTGTCCATCATTTTTTACAGACAAACGACGAGGTTCGATAATAAGCATTCCCCCTTTCGTCAATTCTGTAAGAGCGAAATCCTTCTTAGTGATCAAAATAGCCAAACAAATTTCTCCTCCTTGAATAGAGGCTATAGTAACGTCGCTAGGATTTATCAGTCGAACCAGGTGACAATATACTTTCATATCATTGAGTATTTTTTCCCTGAAAGAAACAGTACCTCTCCATCTCAATTGCAAACACAAATATTTTTTTAGGAAGAAATCAAGTTGTACGTCTGTTTCTTTCTTGTATTGTTTTTTCTTTATATGTTTTTTCCTGTCCGATCTCGTCGAATTTTCTTCAACATCCTTTTCGTGGTTTGAGAGAACTGATCCAAGACTTACTTGATTTTGTGCATCTGATTCCGGATTTCCTTGGTCTGCGGGCTCTTTTTCTTCTTGACTTTGATTCGCTAATTCAAGATATTCTTTTTGATTGGATGATATAAAAAGATACGCTTCTTTTTTTCCGGTTAGAATTTTTTTACCATTTCCATTAAAATTGAAAAGAAGTAATTTGATTGGTATGATCCATGGTTTTGTTCTATATGCATTAAAAAGTAGCGCAAATTCTGGAAAGAACCAAGGCTCCAAGTTTGATATAGGACAACTTAGTATTTCTTCATTCATTCCCATCCAATCAAAAAATGTTTTTTTTTTGTTGGATGGGTTAATTTCTTCATCTTGATGAATTGTAATATAAAAAGGGTCTCTTTTATTAATTGCATCAATTTTTTTAGAATTATCGGACCCAATCTTAGTATTTGGTTTACTGTTGGTACCAGTATCCATACCAACCCAGGCTTCAATATTCACCTTATTTCGAAGATAAAAATTAAGAATTCTCCAATCAAAATATTTTCTATACAAGAATTTGTCCATATCCATAATATCATCTTCTCCTAGATAATTATTGATAGGAATACCTCCCAGCATAGCAAATAAATTTCCTTTCTTTATATTGTAATTATAATAATAATCTTCTTTATTATTTACTTGGCCTAGTGATCTATCAATATATGAGTCTTTCTTATCTTCATAATTAATCGATTTATGTGATAAAAGAGAATATCTATAGTGTTTTTTAAAATTCGATTTTTTATTATGTAATGAGTCTGCTTCAAAAAAATGTTGTTTTTGGCAATGGGTTAATCCGTTTTTTTCATATGAATGTCTTTTAGTGAAATCGTTATTTTGAGTCATACAGCGTTGATGGGCTCTATTTCGCCATTCTTGTGGTACTAATCTAGCCCATTTAATCCGAGAGAAATCATATTGATAATGATTGCGTAACCAGTTTTTCCATAGATTTCTTCCAAAATGCCAAAAGGGCTTATGTCTTAATTGGTAATTAAATATTCCGTGTTTGTCAAAAAAATATTTTATTTCATTATTAAGAAATAGAGATGTTCCGTGATATTGAAGAATAGGTCTTAAATTAGAAAAGTTAAAAATTGGGGCTTGTAACAATTTGTAAAATACATATGCTTGTGATTGTGAAAAAGAGGATAAATTCCAAGAAATCTTTGAATTCTTATTACTAATCTTCAAAAGTAATTTTTTGACAGTCGAAATAAAGTGAATTTGATTTTGATTTGTTTTATTAATTATTTCCGGATTTTCTTTATTATTGTGGATGTTTTTCTCAAAAATTTTAATTTTTTTTCTTGTTGATTCACGAAAAGATTTTGCATTGATTCTTGGAATAGTAAGGGTAGCTAAAAAAAAATTTCTGTATAGCTTTTCAATAAAAAATTTTACAAAAAAATAGGATTTACGGGCTAATCGAGTATTTCTTTTTTTGAATATCTTCAAAATCTTTTTTGATGAGTCTAATATTTTAGCAGAATAAGTTGGTTTGTTCGAACTAATATTTGTTTCTTGAGTTAGCGAGCCTTTTTTATTTGCTTTTGTAATTTTATATATTTGATTTCGTATTCTGCTTGTTCTAATAGTCAGAGCTTTCATTTTTTTTTCGGTCGGGGCGAAATTTGGCCAATCCATAGATGGAATTTCAATAGACGATTCATGAATCTTGTGATTACTGAGTATCAAATTTTTTTTGGTTTCACCCAATTCATCGATTTCTTTCAAGTTTCTTTTTGAAAGTTCTTTTTTTTTTCCTTCTTTGGAGACCCTTAAAATTCTAAAAAACTTAGTTTTCGATATTTTTTTTTTTAGTTCTTTAAAAATGGGTTCAAAAAACGAACGTCGTTTTCGGGGAGAACCAAAGGGCATTTCGGTTTCCAATCCCAAAGCTGTTAAAAAACAAAAATCAGCTTCTTCTTCACTTTTTGCATCTTTCTGAGAGGTTTGTATCTTAGTCTTAGATCTGTGCCAAGGTTTCAGGCGAAAAGGGAATAGGATCTTTATCTGAATACCTTCTGTTAACCAGTTTTTCGGAAATTCTGTTTCAGATAAATTAACACCACTATAAGTGCACTTAACATAAATTTCCCTCCTCCAATCCTTAAAATCCTCGGACCACTCAGGATCTTGGAATAGTAGTATTCGACCCAAATTTTTAGCTATTATCAATGAAGGTAATATAATATATTTTCTAAGAATTGATTGAATTACTAACATAGAGCTTCTTAGTATTCGAGTAAGGAAACGCTTATCCCAGCCTTCTGCTTGTTTTATACTTACCTTTTCTTGTGTTGCGTATCTTTTTTTTTTTGGCTTCTTTTTCGTTTTTTTATCCAATTTTATTGGCTTTTCGTTTGTATAATCAGAAAATTTGTGGTCGTTATTTTTCCACATCCAATTTCTAAAAATTATTTTCATCAATCCGGAAATATCAAAAGACAAATAAAAGGGTTTGTCTATTCTGTTCAAAAAAAGAGGGGAATGGACATTTGCTTGAACCGGTTTCAAAATAAAAGTTTTACGTCTTTGTGCGCGCAGGGAACCTTTGATTATATATCGACGAAAATCCGATTGTTCCAAATAATGTGGCAAAGTCACATCCTCTTTTGTCTGGTGATCAACAGAAACCACTAAACGTTTGGCTTTTCGTGAACGAAATGCATGCTCCCCTCTTAGATTTTCGTCGTATTCTCCCAGTTCTTGGTCTAAATTATCGATTAATTTGTATGACCACCGAGGAACTCTTTTACTAATTTCTTTTATCGATTTTTTTCGAAATTTTTGATCATTGGGGTCGGTTATAACTGCATCGAATAAAAAATTTAAAATTTTTATTCGTTCTTCTGAATCGATTTGTTCTCGTTCGTGTTCTGTAAATAAAGACCCTACCTCCTCTCTTGAAAATGATTTTTGATTAACTCGATCTATTGTCTGGTCAAATTTGTCATAATCATTAAAAAGAATTATATTGTGAACCTTATTTATCCAAAGTATTCCTATCTTATTTTTGATATAAGTTTTATTTAGGATTACGGGTGAATTTTTTTTTTTTAGTCTTCCACGATAAAGACCATGTAATAAAGGATCATATATTTTAGATAAGTTTTTTTTTTTAGTCTTATCATTGTACAATTGAGTCCTTTTTTCGAGTATATCTAGAATAAGAGATCTTTTATCTAAACCTTCGATTCTATTTTGCAATTCCCGGGTTAAGTTCTTTCTTTTTTGGTCATTCGTGTAGTTCCAATG